TTCTACATAATGTGAATATTCCACCCAAAAGTTTTCTTTTAGTTCAAAATGATCAATATGTAGAATCAGAACAAGTGATTGCTGAGATTCGCGCAGGAACATCCACTTTGAATTTTAAAGAGAAGGTTCGAAAACATATTTATTCTGATTCAGAGGGAGAAATGCACTGGAATACCGACGTGTATCATGCACCTGAATTTACATATGGAAATGTTCATCTCTTACCAAAAACAAGTCATTTATGGATATTATTAGGAGAGCCGCGCAGATCTGATCTAGTCTCCCTTTCGATCCACAAGGATCAAGATCAAACGAACGCTCGTTCTTTTTCTGTCAAGAAAAGATCTATTTCTAACCTCTCGGTAACTAATGATCAAGTGAAATACAAATTCTTTAGTTCGGATTTTTCTGGTAAAAAAGAAGAAGAACGCCCTGATTATTCAGAACTTAATCGAATTGTTCGTTGTAATCTCAGATATCCGACCATTCTATACGCCGATTATGATTTATTGGCAAAGAGACGAAGAAAAAGATTCATTATTCCACTCCAATCGATTCAAGAACGTGAGAACGAACTAATGCCCCTTTCGGGCATCTCGATCGAAATACCCATAAATGGTATTTTTCGTAGAAATAGTATTCTTGCTTTTTTCGATGATCCTCGATACAGAAGAAAGAGTTCGGGAATTACTAAATACGGCACTATAGAAGTCTATCCAATCGCCAAAAAAGAGTATTTAATTGAGTATCGAGGAGTCAAGGAATTTAAGCCAAAATACCAAATAAAAGTGGATCGGTTCTTTTTCATTCCCGAGGAAGTGCATATCTTACCTGGATCTTCTTCCATAATGGTACGGAACAATAGTATTATTGGGATAGATACACAAATAGCTTTAACTACAAGAAGCCGAGTAGGCGGATTGGTTCGAGTGGAGATAAAAAAAAAAAGAATTGAACTAAAAATATTTTCTGGAGATATCCATTTTCCTGGAGAGACAGATAAGATATCTCGACATAGTGGTGTCTTGATACCACCAGGAACGGGAAAGACAAATTCGAAAGAATCCAAAAAAGGGAAAAACTGGATCTATGTCCAACGGATCACACCTACCAAGAAAAAGTATTTTGTTTTGGTTCGACCTGTAGTCACATATGAAATAACAGACGGTATAAATTTAGTAAGACTTTTCCCCCCGGATCTGTTGCAGGAAATGGATAATGTGCAACTTCGAGTTGTCAATTATATCCTTTATGGAAATGGCAAACCAATTCGGGAAATTTATAACACAAGTATTCAATTAGTTAGGACTTGTTTAGTATTAAATTGTACCCAAGACAAAAAAAGTTCTTATATCGAAGAGACCCGTACTTCCTTTGTTGAAATAGGGATAAATAGTTTGATTCGAGATTTTATAAAAATAGACTTAGTGAAATCCCCTATTTCGTATACCGCAAAAAGGAATGATCCTTCGGGTTCAGGATTTATCTCTGAGAATGGATCAGATTGCACCAATATCAATCCGTTTTCTTCCAGTTTTTTCTACTATTCCAACGCAAGGATTAAAGAATCCCTTAATAAAAACCAAGGAACTATTCATACATTGTTGAATAGAAATAAGGAATACCAATCTTTGATAATTTTGTCATCTTCCAATTGTTTTCGAATGGGCCCATTCAACGATGTAAAATATCACAATGTGATAAAAGAATCAATTAAAAAAGATCCCCCAATTCCAATTAGTAATTTCTTGGGCCCTTTAGGAACAGCCCTTCAAACTGCGAATTTTTATTCATTTTCCCATTTAATAACTTATAATCAGATCTTGGTAATTAACTATTTGCAACTTGACAACTTAAAACAGACCTTTCAAGTAATTAAATATTTTTTAATGGATGAAATTGATAAAATTTATAATTCTGATTCGTGCAGTAACATTATTTTGAATCCATTCAATTTAAATTGGTATTTTCTTCAGCACAATTATTGTGAAGGGATGTCTACAATAATGAGTCTTGGGCAGTTTATTTGTGAAAATGTATGTATAGCCAAAAACGGACCACACCTCAAATCGGGTCAAGTTCTAATTGTTAAAATGGATTCTTTAGTAATACGATCCGCTAAGCCTTATTTGGCCACCCCAGGAGCAACGGTTCATGGCCATTATGGGGAAATCCTTTACGAAGGAGATACATTAGTTACATTTATATATGAAAAATCGCGATCTGGTGATATAACGCAGGGCCTTCCAAAAGTGGAACAGGTATTAGAAGTGCGTTCGATTGATTCAATATCGATGAATCTCGAAAAGAGGGTTGAGGGTTGGCACGAATGTATAACAAGAACTCTTGGAATTCCTTGGGGGTTCTTGATTGGTGCTGAGCTAACTATAGTGCAAAGTCGTATCTCTTTGGTTAATAAGATCCAAAAGGTTTATCGATCCCAGGGGGTGCAGATCCATAATAGACATATAGAAATTATTGTACGTCAAATAACATCAAA